CTACTTTATTTAATACAAAGGAGGTCAAATTAAAATATTAAAATTGTGGTTCAAGTTAGTAGTTAGTGAAGCTCTTTCAGTCTAATTGGATCTAAGAAAAATAAGGACGAAATCACGCTCTGTAGGATTTGAACCTACGACATCGGGTTTTGGAGACCCGCGTTCTACCGAACTGAACTAAGAGCGCTTTCTTATCAGAAAAGACAAGGCTGTAAAGACACTTTTTTGAACTCCAATACATCTTTGAATGAACAATTATATATGTTCAATTTGAATCGATTTCAATGAATCCCTCGTTACTGCTCAACGGAGAAGTAATAGGTAGGGATGACAGGATTTGAACCTGTGACATTTTGTACCCAAAACAAACGCGCTACCAAGCTGCGCTACATCCCTTCAATTGGTCTACAGTGTCATTGTAGAGAATTCCTGTCTTGTTTTCCACACCATTATTTCCTCGATTGATATTCTATGGGCATTTCGTTTTTTTGGTCCTATTTAATATTTTAATATAATTTTAATTTCTTTAATAATAGTAAATAGTAAAAGAATTATATACGTATGAAATACGGAACGTAACCTATTGTAAAAAGAAATGAGTAGTTTTCGGGAATGCTCGGGAAGAGGGGAACGTTTTTTTATGTTTTAAGAAAAAAATATTATATTATTCACCGGATAGTTGTACATTGAAATTTCAATTAGGTATTACGTGTACAAGGTTCTTAACTGCATATGCATCTGATCATATATGTATTACTATTTTCTATTACAATAAAATAGATTTTTTATTACAAAAAAAGAAGGAAGGAAATTTTTCAATGCGAGATCTAAAAACTTATCTTTCCGTGGCACCGGTATTAAGTACTCTATGGTTCGGGTCTTTAGCGGGTCTATTGATAGAGATCAATCGTTTTTTCCCAGATGCGTTGACATTCCCTTTTTTTGATTCTAGTTATTGACACGGTAACAAATAACGAAAATTCGAGAGAAAATTAACTATTTGTGACTAATCCTTCGCCCCCCTTTCTCTTTTTTCCCTTTAGAATAAGAGGGAGGAAAGAGAAAAAAGTGGATTCAACGGCCTCGAGACTTGGGTTCAAGTTTGAATTAAATAAATTGAATTCAAAAATTTAAAAAATGAAATAGGGGTGTAGGTAGAATAAACAACGTGGGGTCTAGATCTAGGACAAGACTCTTCTCTTATACAAGGACAGGGTACTTAAATGCAAATGAACTACTGTGATTTGAAATATAGTTTATAAATCATTCTTTTTTCTTTTTTATATTGATTGCAGCGAAATTTTTCATAATTGGAGTTTAAGTTAGTAACTTCTATTTTTTCCTTCCTTTCTTCTTCGTTTCGGATCGAAAATAGAAGAGTTGAGTAAATCAAAAATCAAAGGGGGATTCATCATGGCCAAGGGGAAAGATGTCCGAATAACGGTTATTTTGGAATGTACTAGTTGTGTTCGAAACGATGTTAATAAGGTATCAACAGGGATTTCCAGATATATTACGGAAAAGAATCGGCATAACACGCCTAATCGACTGGAATTGAGAAAATTCTGTCCATTTTGTTATAAACATACGATTCATGGGGAGATAAAGAAATAGATAGAATAGAGCACATTTATAGAACCCTTCCAAGAAAGGCGAAAAAGGGCATTATAATATATATATATATAACATAGTTAAATATAAACAAACCAAATCCTATTTATTCTAATGCATTTTAGATCCGATCGAAATAGGATTTTCGGGAGAAGTAATAAACTAAACAAACCATGGATAAATCTAAGCGACCTTTTCTTAAATCCAAGCGATCTTTTCGTAGGCGGTTGCCCCCGATCCAATCGGGGGATCGAATTGATTATAGAAACATGAGTTTAATTAGTCGATTTATTAGCGAACAAGGAAAAATATTATCTAGGCGGGTGAATAGATTGACCTTGAAACAACAACGATTAATTACTATTGCTATAAAACAAGCTCGTATTTTATCTTTGTTACCTTTTCTTAATAATGAGAAACAATTTGAAAGAACAGAGTCGACCGCCAGAACTGCGGGTTTTCGAGCCAGAAATAAATAGGCTTACTCTTTCTTGACTTGAATCAAAATTCCAATCCGAACTCAAAGTCGGATTAATTTTTTGTTCGAAAAAAATGAAAAATGCAAATTTGATTATCGTGTCGTAAGAAAAAAAAGAATCGGGTAAGAATAAATCTTTTTTTGAGCGTGTTTATTCATTTTTACTACCTTTTTTATATTTATTTATCATTTTGAATCTACCCTCCCGGAGTTTATTCTCCGGGGAACTTCGTTTAAATTATTCCGGTGGATTCTTTACAATAGACTTCTTTTATGATCTCATTGGAAATCATATAAATACAATTTTTATTTGATATAGCTAATTGTGCAAGTATTTTACGATTAAGAAGCACCTGTTTCTTATATAGGTCGTGTATTAATCTACTATAACTATAGGATACTCCTATTTCACGAATTGCCGCGTTTATTCGAGTAATCCACAAACGTCGAAAATTTCTCTTTTGCCTATCCCTATCCCGATGAGACGAAACCAAAGCTCTTATTCTCTGTTGAGTAATTGTTCGAGTAAGTCTTGAATGAGCCCCTCGAAAGCTTGATGCAAATAAACGAATTTTTGTTCTACGTCTCCGAGCTACATATCCCCGTCTAATTCTGGTCATTGAATAAATGAAACTTTGACGAATAACTAATATATTTCCTTTTTTCAGTTATTCTTTTTCCCCCTCCTAGTCTATTAATAACAAAGCTTTTTTCCAATGTATAAATTAAAAATTCCAATGGCTTTGGCTACTATAACCTTCCCGACCACTATTTTTATTTTTTTTAGCCATTTCACTTCGAAAAAATAAATTTTATTTTACTAAGTATCAAAATAGAATAAATGAAAAAAACTGGATAAAGAAATAGCGGCTTCCTTCGTTTCTATGGTAACTTCTTAAACGGTGAGGTTTTCTCTATACACCGGAGCCTTTACTTCATTTAATCAATGTTATTGGTAACTTGTATAGTTAACGTTCTTTGGCTCTACCCATGAATTATACAGTAATAGTTCTTTCACGATTAGATCTACTTACACAGTAACGGCATTTAATTATGAAAGTTGGCTGGGTAGCTAACCCTGTTAGTCCGTTCTTGCAAGAGGGAACCTAAGTTTTTAAGTAAGATTTCCTCCGCTTAATGGATAACCCTTTGCTACCAATGGAGAATTGCTTCTCATCTTAAATTGAGGTGATTGGATTTGCACCAACGGAAACCATAAATTTAATACACAATAGAATTGATAGATTATCTTTTTTTTAGATACTGAATTGAATGGACTTCTTTTTCTATTCTATCCTATTCGACGGTACTAATTATTGAGACTGGAAAAGGTTTTCTTTATTTTATCCCAGCTCATGATCTGAACGAGTCGCACATACACCCTAGTACACGTTCCTCGACGCTGAGGGCATCCCCGAAGCGCGGGGGATTTTGTGACATTTCTGATTGGCTGTCTTGTATTTCTGATAAGTTGTTTAATAGTTGGCATCTTGAATCATATCCTATAATGGGCTGGTTTAGATCAATCCTAACCTGATGATTATGAATTATACTTCTATTTCATTTTCTAGTAAATTCGGCAAAAAGATAAAATCTTAAATCGAGGATTTACGCGAAAGAATCCGGGCTATTTTCACTCAACCACCGCTACAAGATCAACAATTCCATAAGCTTGGGCTTCTGTTGCTGACATAAAAACATCTCTTTCCATGTCTTCCGAGACAACCCATAAGGGTTTGTCCGTTCTTTGTACATAAACCCTTGTGAGAGTTTCACGCAGTTTGAGCAGCTCTTCCGCTTCCAGGATAAATTCTCCCGTTTGTGCCTCATAAAAAGAACTAGCAGGTTGATGAATCATTACCCTGATGGTATAACAAAAGGGGGTTCCTCCATTTTGCCTGATGAAGATAAAAGAAAGATAAAGAATATAAAGAATAAAAAAAAGACAGAATTGAACAACCGTACGGGCATCTTTTATGCATTGCATACGGCTCTATAATTGACCCTTACCTTGCATCAATAAAAAAAAAAATAGGATCTATCAGACCCAGATCGGTAAATGATCAAATTACCACCCTTCCTTTCATAGGAGTTCCAAAATACTATGATGGTTCCGTTGCTTTATATATTTCTTATTAGATTCTTATTTGGTTTATCTGTGATTCAGCAATCCCAAAGTTGTTTTTTGTAAAAAAAAAAGGAAAAAAGAATCTTGTTTTTTTATTTTCGAACTCTTTCAGAACAAAACTAAGCCCCCGGTGTGAAAATAAAAAAGTTTGTGACGCTAAACTGGAATTTCCAATATACAAAATAGGAAATACCTTTTATCTCATACTACTATCTCGATATATAATCTAATGTTTTGAAAAAACAATAAAAAGTTTTTCTTTTGATATCGAATTAAAAGTGCCATGCTATTATTACTTAATATTCATATGGCGAAGGCATAGTCGTCTTTTTTCTCTCAAATAAAAACCTCATTGGCGCCAAGCGTGAGGGAATGCTAGACGTTTGGTAATTTCTCCTCCGGCCAAGATAAAAGATCCCATTGAAGCGGCTAATCCCATGCATATTGTCTGTACATCCGGTCGCACAAATTGCATTGTATCATAAATAGCCACTCCGGGGATTACCCATCCCCCAGGAGAGTTTATAAATAAGTATAGATCTTTGGTATCATTCTCGATACTGAGATATACCATAAGACCAATAAGTTGATTCGAGATCTCGCTATCAACCTCTTGTCCTAAAAAAAGAAATCTTTCTCGATAAAGTCGGTTGATTAGGGTAAAATTTATCCCTTAGGAACCGTACAGGCGCCTTTTGGTGCATACGGTTCAACAACAAAAAAAAGAATCAATGTGCAGATTCCAATCTTCTTTATTTGTTCATATTTGTAGAAGGATCTTTC